CGAGCTCTCTGTTTTAGTTTTATGGCAGAGAAAGATAGCTCCTGCCTCCTGAGGTCCTTACAGGGACGGGTCAAAAACTTCTTTTTTTATTGAATTTACGCGGGGGAAGAAAGAACTAACTTCGCTTCTGGCTTTCCTGATCTCCAGCTAAAGAAGAAAGAGAGATGGGTTCGTTCATCAATTCAAAAACGCTTGTTTCGTACCTTTAAAAGCAAATTTGCTGCTCGAAGAATAGAAATCTGGCCTAATGGGCTTAGAGTTGTATCAGTTGGCTATTGGTATATAATAACTTCTTTTGCAATTGGTTCTCTTTCTTTTCCAGAATCAAAAAAGTCCTTTGGTCGCGATCAAAAATCAAAGGCAGAATAACGAGCTGAGAAAGGGGGCAAAGCGGAAGGAAGAGAGGCTAAGCACTAGGCGTTCCGATCGATGCTTAGTTCACTCCCAAGAACAAAAAAATCGTTTACCATTGGCCCTATAATCATAAGAAAAGCCGTACTCCTCCCATACTCTGGTGAATAATTTAATTGCCTCAGTCCGATCAACTTATATTATTAGTCAGTAGCTTGCTTGAGATTTGGAATTAGAGGGGACAATAGCAAGTGACGGTTTCATTCCTTATGACTTCTTACTACTAACTAGGGCTAGGGTTTAGTTTCTGATATAACTGAAATCCTACGATGAACTAAACGAGACTTATGGAGGGACTCGCTTTGCTTGCTCCCCTGTGATGAAGGAAAGCTAACTAGCAAACTCTGCTTCTCCGTCCTGGAATCCAATGCAACCTTCGACCGACCTCTCCAGGTGACCCGACAAGGTAAGCAAGTGAACTCCCAGCATCTAATCCCTCTCCTTCGGACCCTCTATTCCACTCCCTTCTGAGCCCACATCTCCATGTCCTATCGATGCTGATCTCTCCCCTAGCTGGCCATATATTGCATCTCCAACTACAGGTAAGAAGCTCCATCCGAGGGAAGATAAGCCATCTACGAGACCATTCCTGCGAATGAACAGAGCACTTTCGAAACCTCTTATCGAGACCCCATCTCCTGCTAATTATTCATCTGGTGGCGAAGGGCGACTCCACCTGCTAAGCAGGCCAAGCTTTCTATTCCCTTCCAGCAAGCAGCTGATAGCCATCAGTCACGGCTCCATAAGGCAATAAATTGGGTCAATAGCCACCATCAAAAGAAAGAAGGAAAGGAAGCTGCCTAAGCCCTTCACTAAGACCTGGCGAACTACCACCCTCCCTCTCTTGATATCGAATCCAGTGGAAGCGCCACCCTCTTCTTATCTTTCTTCGTCTCCTGGCCCTGAATAGAAGCTCCAAAGTCCAAGCTCTCCTGCTCCTGTTTCTGGATTCCTCTGCTCTTGATGAATGGAATGACCCCAACTGCTGCTATCGATGAAGTTCTTTCTGTCCCTCGATCCGACCTTTTTAGGTATAAGAATAAGAATAAGAACAGTGAGCCATCTCTTGCAATCTATGAACCTGGACCCGAACCATCTTATCTAATACCTTCGAACGAAGACCTTGGAAACCCATTCTTTCACCTCTAACGATAAGGGGGGCGGGATAGCTGGTTGTCTTCCCGGGCAAGCGAGTAAGTAGGAAGCTCTTTTTCAAATGGCAAGTAGGCAGGCCGTGAGCTAGCCAATAAGTGTAAGATGTATTGATAGTTCAGTGAAGCCAATGAGTATGGCAATCCGGTTCCAGCTGCTTGCTGGATAGCCGAAGATAGATTGACTTTGGGCTGAACTTGAAATTCGGTCTTGCTGAGGCGGCAAGGCCATTCTTGGACGTACGTTGAATATCCACTTTGCTGACTTGTCTTGTACTAGTACCTATTCTCCCCTGGAGAGGTCCAGGAGGGACCTCATCATGCCCCATCTTTCCCTTGCCTTTATTCAATTTCTAAGCCAGATTGCATTGCATGACAAGCACACGATGCAACATACTCAGCTTCGTAGAAAGCGTCACAATCGGTTCTTTCTTGAAACTCCATGTAAAAGCAGTATTTACAAGATAGAAAAGAAAGCCAGTAGTACTTTTTCTATCATCCAAGTCTCCAGCCCAATCACTATCAAAATAATCCAAAAGTCATAACTTCTACGAAGCTGAATAGAATAACCTTCAAGTGTGTCACCCGGCCTCACATGCGCATCTCTTGATCACAACCCTTAACGTAACGGTAACGGTCTTTTCTCTCCAAATCCGTCTATTTCCCCGTCCTTCTTTCTGGGGGAACTTTCTTCTTGTATCTCTTAAATGCTTGAGAGAGCCTTTTTCAAGGAAAAGCTAGTAGATCCGCCTTAGATTCTTTTTTCGCCTCTTTTCTTTCGGGTACGGGTAGTAAGTGAATGAAAGAACGACAATCATAGTCTCAATTCCTCTGACGCGATGTCAGCGGCAGTCTGACTTTTTAGGAACTGAGAGCGCTAACTTCCTGTCGGGATCAATCTCGGATTCTGCTTCTAAAGCTGTCTTGATTCTTGATAAGGGCGTCCCTCTAAGTTGATTGGTGAACCTAAAAGTGGCCTTGGTAGGCTCGAGTTTCTTTCTTTAAATGAAGTGGTTTTTGCCACGATACGATAGAGGAAAAAGGAATGAATGGAGAGGTAGCAGCAGCTGGATCGAATCATATAAGATGGTCTTCCCATCACTCTTTCCTCGTCAGCGAGGGTCGAGTATTGATATACAATAAAAAGCCCGGGCTGGCACCCTGCTTTGCTAGTGCGGAAGCGTATCAATAAAGATACCCAGCGTCTTTACTATAAGTTACTCGGATTAGCTCTTGGCTTGGGATTCTTATTGCATGCAGGGCTGACTTTCTTTCTTGTGCCCGCGAGACCCGAGCGCCATTCCCATCTTTTAAGAGGGCAAGGCCACCCGCTACTTCAGTTCTTGACCCAGAAAGAAAGGGACATTAAGCGAGGAGCTACGGTGTCAGGATCCATAGGATTTATCTAGTAGAAAGGGTCTGCTGGCTAGAAGCACAGCACAATAGGATCCGTCTCGTTCCCCAGGTGCTAGCACCGAAGATGGGCTATTGGTTGCCTTCACTACCAATGTCATGCTCCGATCCAGCCTTTGCCGCTGGAACAAGGAGAAGCCGGGGAAGGTGAGATTGATAGTACTGAAGATGCTTTCCTCTTGTCCCTAACTGTGAATCTATTGGGAAAAATTCTTTTGGTCGGGATTTTTTCACGGGACTCCATTTTCCGGACCACAGCTAGTTTGAACGAAAACCCGGGAATTTTTGAAGCAAGTTTGAGTTTTCTCATTTTTGCTTTTTTTTTCGGAAAGAAAAAAGAATTGTCGGACCTCCCTTCCCTAAAACGGGCTGATGAGCTTTTCCAGCTATACGAAAGGCCAAAGTGAAAGTTTTGAAATAGTCCCGGTTACTAACTTTTTTATTATATGAGAGTCAGCGGTTGGTCCTGCACCAAGCCTTTAATGCTGAATTGGTTCTATCTTTTTCCTTTTGATTAGGTGAGTTATAGTTATGTCAAAGGTCCATGAAGGCCATTGGAAGCCTATCAAGCTGTCTAGAGTAGGTCCTGAAATTGACCATTTCTTTATGATTTCATCTTTTGTACCCTGTAGTGAGAATGAGGCTCAAGTTAGCGTTAGCCTTTAAGGAATGAAGAAGTGAGAATTCTCTTTTAAGGAAGGGATGTTCGCTCTGGAATTGCTCTTCCGGTAACTGGTAGTCAGCACCTTCGGTCCGGGTTACAACCTGACCTCACTTACTAAATGGAATAACCAGAGGGACATTCCTACTTCCAGAAGGAGGGGCTTGAATAGTAAGAGCAAGACAGCCTGACTTAAATGCCAGTACTCCCGCTCCGTGGGGTATGAAAGGGGTAAGCTGCTAGAATCTCTTGCCAGTAAAAGAAGAAGGTTTTCGAGGATTACAAAAAGCCTACAAGTAGGCAGGACTTTCAGTTACAATGTCTAGGTTGGGAAAGCCTTTCTAAAGCCAATCGATTATCGGATTTCACCAACCCAACTACCACTACCAGGGTATTCCTAGATCCGCTCTCAGATCGCATTCCAGTCTTCAATCAAACGGAATGAAAGCAGGAGATTGATTAGCTATAGTAGCTGCAAACAAATCTCGTGACGGTGATCAAACAGCATTAGCTACGTTTCGTCTCTTGACGAGTCCTTACCCCCAGATCGAAACGTTACGATTCACTCCGGTGCTGCTTGCTGGTGGAGGTTGGGATCAACTATGAATAAGAAGTCGAAGAAGTAAAGACTCCCTAGATCCGCCTCTTACTTACCTACCTTCCCTGACTAGCTAGTTTGGTTGGTATCTATGGAGACCTCCTTTTCGGCTCATACATCCATCCTTGAGTTCGCTGCTAAACGAAGACGGAAAGGGATAGCTGAGGGGGGCAAAAAGATCGATTCGGTTTGGACGCTCATCTCGGACAGCTGGTAAGGCTGACAGAGACCGTTTCATAGTCATAAAATTGGGAACTACGATCACGAGGTTGAGAGAATTCAAGGGATTCGCCTCTCAGGTCCGTGGTCTAGCGATCCAGAGGGGAAGTGGTATTCGAAGCCAGGTAGACCCGTTCCGTGTGGTGTGCTCATTCCAAAAGAACTATGGAGTTCAGGGTTCCACCTGACCTGACATCAACTCGTATAGGGATAGGGATGAATTGAATAGAGAATCGGGTCAAGGCACTAACTTTTTTCGCTTACCCTTCATAGAATGGCTCTATTTATATAGTTTACGCTTACGAAATGAAGCCCGCCAGTAAAAGAAATGGGGGGAGCGAAGGAAGGGGAAGCTTGGATTCTGAAAATGGAGCTGGTTGTTTTCCATGAGATGGCGCTGTGTTAGGGTTACCTGTGGGAACGACAGAGAGGGGGGAAGAAGATGTTGTTGATGAGCTGGACTTGACCAGGCTTACTGAGGAATCCACCCTCGCATCCACGTGATGTTCCTTGGATACCAAGGCCAAAGCCAAACGATTGGACTGCTTTTCTGGGCCTGGACCTACTTTAGAGAGGTCTTTCGGCTTGGACATGACGTTTGCTTGATATTGGGCGGAGTGGGCTTTGTTTGCTGCTTTGCAGAGACTAGGCTAGGCCACGTGAATTGACCTCACCCATCACATCATCTTGGGAAGCTCCTCCCTCCTCAACAAGCTCCACCTCCAGAATATCTAGAACCGTTTGGGATTGGACTAGATTGGTTCACTCAATATCCTATATAAAGGAGAAAGGGCCAAATCATATATAATGATATAATTGAAATTAAAGTTATGGACTCATTTTATAGATATGTTTATGTCTTATCAAGAAGCCCAAAAACTCTTTGATCTCTATACTTTAGAAGAGTTGAGGAATTTCCTGGAGCTCTTTCTTTCCATTTCTTTTCTGGTGTAAAACCCTCCCTATCAATACTTCCTTGCTATTCATTGACAAGAGTTGTAGGGACAAAAATGAGTAATCGAACCCCTTAGACCCTTTTGCATACTTCGATCTACAAGGCTTTAATCGATGCTTTTGTCAAGGCTTTTGTCAAGGCGGCTCCTCATATGAAATCCTGAAAAATAGAAATAGCCCATAAAATGACAGCCATCAAAAGGCCTAAGTCCATATTCTAGCCTCGGTCTGTCCAAATTCAGCGGTCTCTACCCAAGTAGCTCTGGCCCATGATCCAAGGGACCTGCAACCAGTTAATCATTCTTTCTTTATTTTCCAACCACTCGGGCAATCATGCTTGTTTTATCTTCCAACCAATCCCTTTGATTCCGTTTCTGCAGCAGTATATAATCTCGGTCCCTTACCTTGATGCCTACAGCTCAATCTTTTTTACAGTGATGGCAATAATATGCGAAATACTGTTTTTTCTTTTTCTTGGGTTGTTTCTGAATGGCATCATAGCTACACGAGGGAAAGCGATGCTGCCCACTCTGCCGGGGGCCGCTTTCTTCCCCTCAAAAATGCCAGTTCCACCATCAGGGCCCAGCAAGCAGCATAATTCTGTTCCGAGGCTGCGTTTCATTCCAGCACCAGTAGTATATGGTTCGAAGCGCCTTGTTCCATCCGGCGCGAATCCCTTCCATCACTAGTATAGTGGAGGTGTTATTTGTATTGCAATAATGAATAAATGTACGAACACAAATAATGAGCAGACCAGCCCACTTTTATTTTATATGTGGGTTCATTTCATAATTTCTTTTTGAATAAAGAAGCGCGCGTGTAACGCAGGTGTTTTTCTCGGTTGATGGATGGGATAAATGTCTATATCGCTTTATAATGTTATTGTTATGTTGATGCTATATTAAAGAATATAATCTAAAAAAGTTGCTTAAAGTCCCATTCTTTATAATTGTCTTTCTCGTCCTAAATTAAATATTAAATAAAGTACGAACTTCAAGTTTTAATTGTTTACTCAACAGGAAGCGTCACAGCCTAGGTTTGGGCCACACCGAAGCATTCTATGTGTGTGCAGTAATAGTTTTCGAAATTTCCGAGGTAGGTTCTTTTTTAATCTAGAGCAATTTGCCTGCTTCTTTCTAGGCTATGGTTTACCTGTATCATGCAAATGTCCAACACTTAGGTGCTTTCTAAGATCCTGCTCAACTAAAGCAAGCATGTGCGGAATATCCCTTTCCCGGGCGGGAAAGCCCTTATTTTGTTCCATTCCAGGAGAAGAATGCCATGCCACTCAACCAGAGGCAGAGAAGCGGAATGGCAAGAAGCAGAGAAAAAGACAATGAAAAACAGAAGGATTAAAAGAAAAGGATCTCCCTTAGCCCTTCAAGAAAGCTGGCACACACGGAAAGAGACAAGGATTGAACATTAGTACTGGATTCTTGATCCCCTGATCTTGATATATGAATAGGACGGACGAAGTCAAAGACGAAGAGAGATCATAACAGGCACAAAAGGCCAATTAACAAAGCGAGAGTAGGGATCTCTTCTCTTCAGACGGGGAGGGCTCTTCCAGCACTCTTTCCAGCTAGAAGAAAGCAACCAACAAAGCCAGACAGCAATCAAGAGAGTGGGGCAGTCTCATCCCATGAAAGGTAAGGAAGGACTGCAGCTTTCCCGAGTGGAAGAGGTTCAATTCAATAGTTCCGACTCTGACTTTGAAGTGAAGCCCGGCCGGGTGAAGAAGCCTCAGCCCGAGCTTTGACTATGACTACGAGCAGTTGGGATCACATTCGAGGAGTAAAGTCAGAATGTAAGAAAGTAATGCAGTCAAGCAGTTACGGTAGTGGAAATTTTCCCTATCCAGGCCGACAACAGGCTCGCTACCGAGACGAAATGCCACTCTTGGCAAAACGGCCCTCCCGCTAGGTAAAGGAATTGACTTGCTAACAGCCAAACAAGGGATTCGACTCTTAGAATATGTAACTTTCCTAGACTAGTTCCAGGGCAAGAAGGTAAGCTCCTTGCTAGGATGCTAAAGAGAATGCTGCTGCTGCTTTATGGAATTGATTAAAGCTTAACTCCTATTTGCACTCCTACTCCTAAGCCAAGAAGGCAGTGAGCAAGGGGCCTAGCCATAAAGCCGTCAGTTGGAGATAGCGTGATGCGCCCAGTACTTGTTATAAGGGTAAGGGGAGGATGCGAGGCGAGTTACGTATACTTTTTTACGGGAGGCTGTTGGCGAGTGGAATAGAAAGAGTTCGTTGCATCAACAAAGTGGAGTAGTAAAGAGGAAAGAGCTGCGTATAGAGCTCCGGATTCTTTAGCAACTAGGAGAGCGGACGATTCTTTTTATTTCTAACCGCAGCTTTCCTCCATCCCGGGCTTAAGAATGCCTTGAAAGCCAGAAACTATCTAACCATACCAGTCGTTCACCCAACCCAATAAAAACTTGCCCCCGCACTCCCACTACCAATGAGAGGACTGAAAGCGGCCTACTTGAGAAAGAGAAGAGTTTGTGAAGCTGACCTCCACACAAATAGACTCAGATGGTATTCCCTTTGTTGAGTGGGAGGAGGAGAGTCTGCTGCTAGCAAACAGCAGATACAGATTTTCTTTGATATCACGATTCGGTGATAGGAGGCCTACTCTCCTTGAGATTAGAGAGTGGTGCTCCAAGGCATGGAGCTTGACTGGTAAGATCTCTCTTTCTGCTCTAAAAAAAGGTTTGATTTGGATTCATTTTGAATGTGAAGAGAACAAAGTTTTGGAGAAGGGACAATATTGGGTATGGAAGACCGCGATGTTCTTGCATCGATGGTGCCCGGGGCTTGACTTGGACGAGTTGCTCCTATCGGCATGGGTGGTTTTGAGTGGGGTAGAGGAAATTTATTTTAGCAGTAAAAAGCATACGAAGAATGTTATAATGGAGAGTGCGGAAGATGGTCTATGGGAAACTCCAAGAAAAAAAAAGAAAGTAATAAGCAGGAGTCGATTCGATCTACTATGCCTTTCACTCGGTCTTTCTCGCCTTGGCTTTAAGCTTGAATTAAAGAAATGGATTATTGGGTCTGGGATCGATTTGATTGGAAAGTTCCTTGCCTCTTGTGCCGTGCGTGAGCTGTGCCTGCTTTTCCCTCAAAAAGCATTGAACCGCCTTTCCTCCAGTGAATAAATAGGCTAAACAACCGATCTTGCGACATCGATTTTTCCGATTTATCCTTTGAAATCAATGTCTCCACTCTCGCAAGGCGAGAGAAGCGTGGTAGCGCCTGTCAGCGCTGCTCTTTTTTTTTTGAACGGTACGAGCAGACCACTTAAGCAGATACCTAGACTTCCATTTTGAACTACCAAGCAAGGTAGTTGTATAGGCGGAATGGAGTATCCGTCATCGTAATCAGAACAAACTGAAGGAAGGAGACAGCACCAGATCAGCTTTCAAGAGAAAGCAAGAACCACTGAAAGAGGCCGTTTCGTATAATTACGCCAGCCAGCAAAGCAACTCATGCACTTGGAGCGAGCCACCTGGCGATTGAGGGGCAGTCATATGTTTATGTGAATAAATTATCCTCTCATCGATTACCGTAAGAAGACTTTCTCATTTAGAAAGAATGGCGAAAAAGGCCTCCTTGCATTGCCCAACTAGAGCGAAAAGCCTTATTGCGTTGCGGCCCTAAGTAGCTATGGGGTCTTGATGTACTTGGAACGAAGACCGCTTACCTGAGTATGGCGGTTCGGTAGCCGTTCAATGATAGCATGAGATCCTCGCTTCGGTTCCGGGCGTCATAGGGCAATATCCGCTAACTCGAATCAAGGAATGAAAGTTAGCGGATGCTATAATCTATTCCTACGCTAAGGATATACGCTTTGTCTTACTTCTATGTCTGAGTCTGAGTTTAGGTTTTTCTCTTTTTTGGCTGCATGCTCCTGAATTAGTGATTCTTAACCCTCCTAGCCTATGCTCACCAGATTTTGGACTTCTTCAAAGTGTGGTACAGGACACCTTCATCAACAATCTCTGTTCAATTCATCAAGACTGCAGTCCCTGCCCTGTGAATGCGGGGAACCGCTCAATCGAGCTGCCAGTATTTACAGAGGAACCTCAATTTGATCCTTTAGAAGTCAAAAGGAAAAAGCTAGTTAAAGCGTCAGCTACTTATTTCGCAGCTATTTTGCTTAGTATAGCACTTACAGAATCACTTTCTTATTTAGGTATTTTACCATCTTAGAAGATCTTCTCAAAGCTGTACGATATGTTAATCGGATTCATACCTCCTACTATGATGCGGGAGCAGCTCTTGCATTATGTCTTTTCTTATGCCTCGGGTTTTCTCTTCCTCATGTAGACGCAAAAATCTTCATTTTCCTTAATAAAAAAGAATGCGTTGGCGTTCTTTCTTTTTTGAAGTGGATCCTCTTTTTCTTTGTTTGTTTAAAGGCTAGCTTTCCCGTTTTGGTTCAGTTACTCTTCTCTTCTATGATGCTCTTACTCCGATCTCGTAACTCATCAAGAAGGTAACGGTTTCACATCCAAATCGAATGCTAAAGGCTAGACGCTCTCCTTATCCCCCCTCCCCGTCAGCCTTAGTCTTATCCAACTCGAAAGAGAGTGAAGTGAGCCGTTGGCTATGCGGCACGAACGATAGAAGCAGAACTGACGGAGGGTTAAAGTCCAAAGGAAAGAGTTTTTTGAAGCCCTCCTACATTCCTCTGTGCTATAGGGCTTACATCTTTGGGAAGACAGATCATATAAGGGCCTTACCTACGCTCCAATATCTATATATCCCTTCTCTATTTGAATTTGAGAGTACACAAGCTTAGCTACTTACTTGTTGATTCGAATAGATCCACTGGGTATAATCAAAGTGTTCTCTACTTACGTGAAGTGATAGAAAGGGTCGACTCTCAATGAACTTCTCAGCCCTACTTTACCATCTTTCTTCTTTACTACACTCTGCTTGGATACTATTGAGACAGAAGCATACCTTTCACTTAGACACAAGGATTCTTAGATATCAACTACATGCCCTCTTATCTCTATATAGCTGCCACCTTCTCTCTTATTAGGGAGTGGCTAAGGTATTTATTGAATCTATTTCCTTTCTCCCCTTTGTTGAGTCTGTCTCGCTAGTCTTCCCAGTTACATGAAAAACAATAGAAGATAGAAAAAGGGAAAGCTACTAACACTCTATCTAAAAGGGAATAATGGTAAAATAAAAAGTCTTGGAGTTGAGGACATGAGTTCTTCTTACCAAGCATCCTTCACCTATAGGGTTTCATTTCCTAGGTAAGTGAGAGATTCCACAGAAAAAGAAGCAATGATATCTCTCTATAAGCTTGTTATCTTTCCTATTCTCTTGACTCAATCAAAAAGCTGCTTCACAGTCATACTACTACTACTACTACTCTTTCTACCTTTTTCAAGAACTTCCATAGCATAATAAGGAGACAATTCAGATAGATAAGAATGAAAGGATACAACCCTTTTTCTCATATAGCTTCCAGTACTTTACCAGCGGGATGGCAGTAAAACTTTTACTAAAGAATCCTTCTTTCTAAGACTAGGCTATCCAGTCAGATCCATACGCTTAGCCCTAGAGATTGTCTTATCTAATTTAATAGGCTAATCAGGCTAGTTACACATACTTTTCTAGCCAAGCAAGTTCTCTGATCAAAGGTTCACTTCCATTGCCCCTTTCTGAGTTAGATTACACTTATCCATCTACCTAACTGAGCAAGATAAGCTTGTCCATTCTAATGCAAAGAGCAAGGAACTAGTAGGAGCTAGTGGTAAGAGAGAATGTGCTAGATCTTTAGTGCTATATTTGTAGTTACCTCTTTTCCTCTATAGAGAGAGACCTTTGGACTCATTTTTTCTAAACTATTAGAATGACATCCTTGTTCTAGGGACAGGGTAAGGGAATACTAGAGACTTAGAAGTAAAGAGGACCGTGAGAAAGGCTTTTATTCCACTTGGGCCTATTGCGAGATCTAATATGCATAGAACTTTAATAACTTCAATAGAGAGTAGGTGGGGATATATCCTGTCTTAGAATTGTTAGGATCCCATTCCAACTAGAAAGTCAAGTATACCCTGGAAAGCTTTTTACACATAGAAGTTTCATTGAGTCTTTCTTATATGCTCAGTCATGTGCTCTGGAAAGGTCTTATCCACTTAGAGTAGAGAGTTCTCTTCCTAGGTTCAGTGCCTTATAGTGGGTTTTCATCAGACTCTTAAGCCTTAACGCTCTGACTACCTGCCTTTCTTTCTAGCTCTATAGGGAGGAGAGAATCTAAACAGCTGTACTGACAAGAGAGCACTATCCAAGGTTGGGTTCCACTTACTTGCTTAGCCTTTTCAAATTCAAAGTGAGTAGGGAAAGAGAAAGTGCTTTCAAAGATGTCTCACAACTCACAAGATCTGTTGGGAACAGCTTGAGGCCATTTGAGCGAAAGATTGAGCATTGGATCAAGAGAGTGCATTAGCCGGCTAAGTCGAAGCGTATCAATCCCAAGGTCGGCCTACAGATATCACTTTTAGGTCTTCTTCTTTCCAGCGGAGGGAGCAAGGCCATTCTGAGGCTCAACCCCTTAAAGCTTAAAGAAAGTACTGCTACACGCAATAAGCCAATCTATCTACATGATTCTCACATCTTGATCTTTCCACATTCGTATCATTGGGTAAAGCTTTTTTCTGCACTATTGCCAGTTACTTCAGCGCCTCTCTTTCTAGACCAGAAGGAATTGAGTCGATCGATGATTTACTCTTTTTCCGGTAGTCCTTCGTAGTGCTTCTCAACCTATATCCTGATCTATGGGACCCTCTTTGTATTTGTCTGTACGCCTATAAGAGAGGTTTCTATGGTGATTTTCGTTATGTAATCGATGTCCGCAGTCTCGCTTTCTGCTCATTCGTAGAGGGTATTTCTTCATTCTTCTTTTCTTTATATTAATAGTAGATAAATTGCTGGTTCTTTACCAGGAAGAAAGATGCTACTGTCACTAAGGGAATAGCTCCCCTTCTTGTCTCGCTTAGGTTTTTTTTTCTCGATGGGAAAAAATGAGTTTCTGTCCTACCCCCTTCGTGAGACCTAGTTGCTTTCCCCAAGTGAGTTTAGTAGCGGAGCTGAAAATAAGAGCCTTTTCTTGCAGAATCTAATCCATCCATCATAACGAAAAAGACTAGCTTCGGGCTTATCTATCCACGCTACGCTAGAGATGGAATCGACGTTCCCACATAAACTCATGCTTAGACGAACTTCTCGATGCACAGTCGGGGCAGGCTTCTCTGATTGGAACAATCGCTCTATTCCCTTTGCCTTTTATTTTAGGAGTAGGAGCTGCACTGTTTGGCTTTTCTTTTTATGGTTGGGAATACTTCGCAACAGGTCCTACGTAGATGCCCGGCAGCTTCAACAATTCTTTGAAAGGAGGCAGCCTTCTCTTTTAGCATCGAGTTCACTCATCCATGCCCTTGCCTTACCCGTACCCGACCGATTGGCTTGAAGCTTGATTCTCCTGATGTCAGAAAAGGTGTTCTATCGCATTCTTTTAGATATCCACGTGTGATACCTTCATTTAAGCAGCTTCTCAGCTAAGGGGGAGGCCAGAAGGAACAGCAGGGCAGAATAGACTACTATAAAGAAAAGAGCTTCCACTTCTCTTTTCAAAAGGAGAACTCAATTCTAATCCTCTGGAAAAGAAGAAAGCAGCACTTTAGCGATTCCCAGTTCTTTACTAACTCAGTGTCGATCTCTAAACGCCTAATCTCACGACTGGTCAAGAAAGCAACACTCTCAAGCTAGGATGCGGATCCAATCTAAAAAAAGTTTGAGAGACGTCAAATGGGCCTAAACCCGATTTCCACTCATAGAGAATCGAGAAAAAAGACTAGTTTGAGGAAACAGCGTATTTTTGTCCTTGATAAGGCGAGAAAGTACTTGAACTTCTTCTTTGACTCTCCCTTCTTCTCTTATGATATTGGAGTTAGAAGGACAGATCCTAACCATGGAATGGAGTAGTTCAGAAGGCGTATTCGATTTCAAGAAATGAAATATTTTATTAATAACGTTTGGGAACTAGCCGGTAGATCAACTGACATGGTCTACGATCATAAAACGATAGGAACTGGGGTTCCTTTGCTAGCTTTGACCGATCAAAAGATCATAATCCGCGGCAAGGAAGGCCCACGCTATTCAAAGCAGGCAGAATAAGATTTCGGTAAGAACTTAGTAATTTATCTTGATTTTCCCTCCCCAACTCTACAAAATGAGAGGAAGAAACTCCATAACATAAGGGGGAAAGCTCCACTCCTACTCCACCTAAGTTGAATCCAGTGAAGAAGACTGGAACCTGAAAAGGCATCTTTTTCAACACTTTGATTAGTGTAACTACAAACCGCATTCTAGCAGCCCTAAAAAAAGAATCTCTAGCGAAGCTGTCAACTCAACCTAAGGAAAGCGATCCGCTAGTCTAATCTATTCTCTGCTTTCGAGCAGTGAATTCCGGCCAGTCAACTTAGATGTCACTGGACTGGGCAAAAGCCCTTCAGTCAGCTTAGATACCGCTCCTGCTGCGTAAGATAATGTTGTAGAGGAGTTTGTTGTCCTCAACGTTGACCGATTTCAAGAAGAGTCTAATCTAACGGGTCAAATCAAGTCAGTTTTTCATTGACCTTAGAAGATGATTTCTTTTCCCCGAAATCCAGTACTGTCGAAAAAACAAAATAAAAATCTAAAAAGAAAATGGAAAGAAACTAAGATAGAACCACTAACTATAAAGATAAAGCTATAAAGATAAAGGAGGTGACTGTAAAGGTCTCCGACCGAGGCTTTCATAGAAAGGAGCTTCGGTGTCACACTGGTCTGGGCTTGTAGGGGCACCAGAAGCGGGTCTAGAGCCTGCTTCACACCCAAATCTCTTTTTGGACACGGACACTCAAATAAATAAAGCGTGCCCAACACCAACGTACAAGACAGATGCCAGGGCAATGAACCATAACCCCATTCAATATGGTTCCGACCTGCCTTGAAGCAGGAAGAGGAGCACCCGGGAAGGAGGACTAAGGATCTAATCTTCCCCAAGAGGGGAGAATAGGAAAGCAAAGGCTAAGGCAGGGGATCGGATTGAGCACTTTCATTCTTCCGGCGGAATCAAAGACATACCTCGATGCCCAGAATAAGGAAATAGATTCTTTATCCGCCTTCCTTAATGAAGACGAGGATTTTTAACTACTCGTATCAGCTCAACCAGTTGGAATATCCCTTGATCTCGTATCCGTTGGTCAAGATTAGGAAAGTTTTCAATAACCCAGTGCTAGTGCAATTGAATCAGCTCTTGTCTTTCTTATCTCAGATGCGCCTGGTCTTATCCTTTTCTCCTTTCGCCTAGGACTCATTCCACTTCTTTCTTCTTTTTGATCTCGTTCGTCTTCTGTTCGTTCTTAGTTCCTCGACTTTTTGGTGCAATAAACCTAACCAACCTACCTCTTTAGTTAAGAGGAAGTTGCTAGACTGACTTACTAAGGCTTTCAGTAAAGCTAGTTGCTAAGAGTACTACTTTGCTAGGCAGCACACTCCTACATTAGCGAACTCTCTCTGGGCCCTCTCTCTTGCATTTCTGATTCAATAGGCTGCCTTAAGAAAAGTTAGAGGATTTCTCCTTCATGCCCTTGCCAGCATGATAGAGCCCATACAATCAGTTTACCTCGTGAAAGTGCCTTCGCTTAGCGAACCTACTCTCCTTCTCCTTTAGGGTAGGGCTTCAGTGCCCAATTCCCAGAGCATTGAAATAATAGCTATGTTGTTACCAATTCCTATCTCACCAGAAAGCCCAACAGCAGATAGAGTGAGGTACCTCTGTGATTGGTAGTAAGCGGAAAGGAAATGCCACTTCTTTTCTTCCGGGACAAATCCCTCCTTTTCAACCTGTAATCCTAGCCTGCGGCATATCGCAGGACAAACTTCGCTTGCCTGGATCGAGAGATTGAAGTCTTGCTGTGACCTGTGCTACCTATGATAGTGCGCCTAGGGCTGTGGTACTGCCTGAAGCTCTTAACTCCTATCTCGGAAGGAAAAGTCTCGTGTCAAGTGGTTGAGGCAATTACTGGTTTCTTTCATTTCTTGGTTAGGTAGGAGCCTCATTTCTGAATGAAAGACGGAAACCGGCAAAGGCTCAAGGAACAGGAGGGTCTCGCTCACTTGCACAAGCCTTCTTTCTTTGCGGATCGAGAAAGATCATTTCTTTAGAAAATGCGGCAGGATTTTCGTAGAAGGAGGCACGATCAAACTGAAAAGCCTCCGAAAATGGTACTTTTATAGGTATCAAGTAGAGAGAAAGTTGGTCTTACCAAAACACATTCGCCATTGCTCTCGGCTGGAGCTGTTGTCGGGATTGGGGAACCCTTCATAGAACTGGGGGAAATTAGTACAAAAGGTCCAACTGATCAAACATCCCGTGCAAGCTAATCGGCTTTTATGAGCAGTCTGACTCCAACTTCTGACTTTTATTAATGGGCTCGAGCCAGCGAAAGCATGACAGCGGGAATGCTGGTAGAGCAATAGAAGCTAGGGTGATCTTTTAGAAATAAACTTAGTGCAAAGTAAAGGGCGCTGTGAACACTCGGTTTGACAAAAGCGCTTTTGTCACGTCTTAGCTTCAATTCACTCGTATATTCGTACGTTTTGAACAGTTCTTTTTCTTCTCAGTTATCTTACGATCTTCCGAAGGGCTTTACCTATAACTATAAAAGCTTTAAATCGACTATTTCCGAGCTGGTTAAATTACACCTGATATGCCAACCGGACAACTTTGGGAATCTAAATTAGAAAGAGGGGGTCTATGGATCAGTCAAGAGCTTCACCCCAGTCTTCCCCGGGGGAAGGAAGAAAAGCCAGAGACGAAATAGAAAACCTCCTAGAAGGCCACTCCTTAAGCAGCAAAACAGGACTTGAGGTCAGTTCAAGTACAAATCATTAGAGGTAGGGATGCTCTCTGTGCTATCAAGAATCAGGAGTAGCTTTTCTTTTCTCTAGCCCCGAGCCGGAACTCAAATCAAAAAGAATCTGACTCGGCACCTCGCTTCTTACCGCGTAAATGCCATTCTTTTCTTTCTGGCGCCTATCAAGAATAGAATTCTTTCTTCACTCGACTCGGAGTTCTAGCTTTCTTATGACTTCAAGCATCTCTCAATCATGTTGCTAAAAGAAATTCTCTGGAAACGGGGGGAAGTCTGCTTTGCATTGCTATAGGGCTATGATTCAATTCGCAGCTCTCAATCAAAAGAAATAGCCCTTCTTCCAGCAGCGGCAAGAGCCTTTCAATAGCAGCGTATTCGATGATGGACATATTAGGTATGGAAGCTTAATCCCGAACTCTTCCTTCTAGTCTACCTAAGAGGAGATTTATGGTCAATTCTTGCAGTTCCTTGCTTCACTTCAGGCCTCTATTCAATCACTGAAGCCCAGCAATAGATGTTGATGGCTAGTAGGATGAATAATAAAACGAATAAGACAAAGGCGAATCCGCGGCTCCAGGGGGGTTACCCAAGGAAGGGAATCAGCCTCTGCCGATTCATTCATTCCCGCGAAATGGCGAGGCGAAGCTGTGGAACACAGCGAGACTAACACTCCATTCGCACCGCACTCACCAGCATCTAGATGCCGTTGGCACCGTCTCCTGCTCCAAAAGCAAGCCGGGCACCGGCTAGACCATCCTCATTACTTTCCGTGGATTAGATAGCCGCCTTACTTAGTGAAAGTGTCCCCGACTCAACCAGGTCTTCTTCAGTCCGCTTGGAAAGCTATATTCTATCTTCAACCAAGCGCGAAACTAGGAATGCTAGAAATGGTGGAGTCGCCTTGTGCTGGTTCTAGGCCTGCGTTCCCCCCAAGTGAACGGGTTAGCCTCCCTTTTAATTCAGGGCATCATATTCATGTGGGGCAATCCATGACTTATAGTTAACATTGAGCTGCCTGCTTTTCTGTTGGATTGATTGGAAGAGTGGTTCGCATATGATCTCTTCGTTTACGGCTCTTTATTCCTTCTCTTATTTATTTGTTCTCCAGAAGGTTTCTTTTTTTTTTGTTTGGATGCCCCTTTCCTTTCGGGCTCACTTCCTGACAACCCAGCCCACAACAGGAAATGGACAGGCATTGACAAAAGCCGAAGCGCTGGCAAACACCTATATTCTATCCAGAAAGAGCGGAACCGAACGAAAGCAAGGATTACGGGCGAGTCTGATGAAGCGCTCATGGTCGTAGCAGGAAAGATGACAATGAAGTCTGATAAAGCAAAAAAAAGGCTAGTCCCAGTGGGCAGAGCGAAGGGTTAAGTTAGCCTACCTTAACAGGTATGGGGCACGAGCGCGGAAGAGATCTTACTTTACCCTCCCGTTATTCCTGAGTCAGAAAGATGAGTCCAAAGGCCAGGGAAGCGCGACTATCCTAGCAAAAAGAAATCGCTTTTTATAGTTTCATTTTACTATAAAAAAGGATAAGATTAATGTCTTAATGGAAATGGAGAATAGCTGAGTAGGAGTCCTTTAGGGGAGAGTCCTACACCATCACTAGGAAATTACTCAACTCAAGTAAAGGGAGTTAGACAGGAAGACAAACAGAGCTTATCTCTATATTCTAGCTAAGAGCAGCTTCTACGCTTAGAGCTCCTAATAGAAAAGGAAAGGTCTTCTACTTGAATCAGAAAAGAAGGACTTTCACTGGGCTTATTGCTAAATAGAAATTAGCGACTGATTTCATGCTTAGTATCTTAGTTTTTTTTTTATCTTCTAAGCTAACTTTAATCTCAAAAAGAGGATTCCTTGCTTGCATTATATCCATTAGATAGCCCTTTTTCTTCCTTTATTCGCCGCAGGAAGAGATTCCAACTATGCTTACCTCTAACGAAAGGACTGGAATCTGAGCTCCTATACAAAATCTTGAATACAGTTTCTATTATATATAGCCTATTAAATTAATATTGGGTACTCTATTAGTATTATAGAAAGAATCAATCTGTCCAATCCTATACGCTAGGAATAACTTTATTAGGGTAGTAGCCCAGCTCTGGAAGGGGAAGCACACAACTCAGAGGGTTAAGGCTTAAACGATGAATGTTATCCCTATCGCCTGCCTATGGACCGAAGGACCTATGCTTGCTGCCTTCACTCTACTTTCGAAACCGAAGCTTTCACTCCAATAGTTGAGCTATAGCGACTACGTACATACAATTTCACCTTTTTTGATTTAACCTTTCCAACCAAGCTACCTTCACTACGTTCAGCCCTCAGAAAAGTCTGTTTTCATTGCACTCAGATAATAGTTTTCTAGTTCATCTCTTCTTCCGGAAGACCCTCAGGTTTCTTGCTTAGATGTGAATCTTCCAGTCTTAGTCCTCCTCCTATTCCTAGTTCCATTGTACCCTATTTCCTAATTTCATTTTCATTCTACCCATATATTGGTTGATTGAACCATCCTACCTCAAAGAAAAGAACTCCTAGTGAGAGGAATATAGGAATTTTTTATACTAGTAATCACCAAAGGAAATCGATAGACCCGGCTACAGAAGGCTTTCTTCGTCTGATATAGAATATAAATGGGTATTTTTAGGTCTTCTGCTCTAGTGTAAGTCGTAAGCTCATCTAGATTCCATTTTGGGATCAGGTATTAAGCGAAGCGCTTCCCGTTCCCTCTTTTTCACATCATTCTTTTGCCGTTGTTCTTGGAAACATAGGAGGGAGCTCCTCCTGTATTTAGGATTAATAAACTTTTCCTATTTATGCCCCCAGGAGTGCGCCTCTTACTATATCTTTCTGCCTGCACGCTACCATTTCCTCACTATGCGAAGTCGCGGAGCGCTTGACTTCAAATCCATAATGCGACCTATAGTTTCGGGTTCCACATGACCCTTAGGACCCAAAATCGGATAAAAAGAGGATCAAGAAGGGAGCGCTCAAGCAACTGTATTAAGTCGTCGAGCATAAGAGCTTCGGGTTCAGAAGTCGTACGTCTGGTTCTACCACTCGCAGAGAGAAATGCAAAATTAAAACATCCGGTCCGGTCAGAAGAAACAAAAGAGAGATTGGATTATGAGGAAGTGTTTTCGTTTGGTCAATTACTGCTCAGTTATGGCTGCTTCCCGGGGGGAAGATACTACTACTAATTTCTTACGAGAAAAGCTAAATTCTTTTTTTGTATTCTATTTTTTCGATTACTAATCTTATTTGCCTTTCTCGGTGTGTACCATTGCTTCTTTCTGTGGCTTGGTAGTTTAGATCTCTTGCATGGCCTCAAAGGCGGGAATCTCTCGGGGGGGGCGGGCCCTCTCTTTCTCTGTGTCTCGGTGCTTTGGATGGGAAGGGTGGCTGGCTCCTTGGGATGGGCCTTCTTTCTGGTATGATGGACTCAGTTATTAACATGATGGGTCCAGCTTCCGGGACATCAAGCTCGCCGTCCCTGTCTGCATCTACTTCAGTGGGAACCTCTCTTGAGGTGAGGGGCATTGCTCAGGCGAAAGCCAAACGAGCACTGAGCCCGAGGAGTTTTATACTCCCAAATCGGAGAAAGAAGACCAAGCAAGGGGGGTTTCTCCACCTTCGACTTCCACCCCGTTGAGTGACAGTCATTCCGAAAACGAGAAAAAAGAGAGTTTTACCTTTCTTTCAGAACTCGGGCGAAAAGTCTCTTTCGAGTTTTCAACGAAAGACTTGAGGAGGAAGATAAGAAGGGGCTGATTGCCCCCATTCCGGAATCCCAATTCATTTCAACTTTTGACCTCCCTACGAACGAAGAAAGATATGGAAGGGATCATGAATTTAGAGGCCGTGGCCAAAGACAGAAACTATCCCTATCGTCAAATCCGGCAACTTCTGAGAGAACACCGGAGAAATATCGAAGCAGATGACGATTTGGAATGAAAGCATGACGAGAATGAAAAAGCAAAGCGTAGAAAAGAAAGAAAAGAGAAAATAGAATGACCGCGGATTTAACCACCGTAGCAGTCTCGACTATAATTTTGGCTCTTTCCATTTGCTTAAGCACAAAGCTCTTGGGCAAACGCTCAAGGGGGGAAGATCACTCACTATGTCCAGAATCCAAGCGAGCCAGATTAGATGAAGCAACATCTTCATCTAATCAAGTTGCTCAAGAGCTCACCCCTGTGCAGGAAGCCTCTCTCAGTGCTGACCCGACGAGTCCCACCCCCCTGGAAGAGTCGGATTTCCCTGGGGACCTGGTACGCTTAAGTTCGCCCGATACCGACTATGACGATAGCTATTTAGTTCTTTATCAAGAAATCATGGAAAAGATCACCGATCTCCTCACAAACCTTCCTGGGATTCCGCCGATCCCAGCGTGGGTCACTCTCCAAGAGATAGTCCAATTCCATCTCTTGCTCTTGGACGAGGAGGAGGCGGATCTCGTCTATTTGCAGGATATGCTGCAGGACTTGACGTTCCTGGGGCACCACTCCGAATTCTTCCTCTTTTTTATTGATGGGAAGAACTGAAAAAAGGCTTTCGCCGAAGTCGAATTTCAATTCCATTATGGTGGTCTCGTCATGTCCTCCGGTTCAGCCTGTCCTATTGGCATCGGCCATCCTAGGAATCCGATGTTGGGTCGGGGCAATCTGACTCTTGGCCTTCCACAACTCATCCCTTTATTAAGTAGTAGAGTGAGGCCTTGACCTCTCCCTAGGGAGTGTGTTTCTTTTTGGCAATGAACCTCATACCTTTAGTGGTCTTGTAGCTCCATAAGGGGGTTGCTTCTCTCCTATGGACGTCTTCCTAGCTCCTGAACTAGCATACTGGAAGGAAATCCCTGAATAAAGGGTTTACCCGTTGAGAATCTATCCTCCGTCTTCTTCTCCTGAGCTAAAAGGCGTGGTTGGTGTTTAAAGGCTAGAACTGGATCACTCTTCCCCGACTTTAAGGTGAGCAAAGGTGCATTAGCCCAGGAAGATCTCTCTTAATAAAAGGCAGGCTAAGAGAGGCTCGTACTTACCTACACCCCACTCTCTATCTCAGACATTGGTACGATCTCTTTATCATCTCGTTCTGGTAATGTTATTTATCTCAATGATGCTATGTTGGTTCCTAAAGTCAGTCTCTCAAAAAATTGGACAACTTTGTGATGATCGCCAAAGCTATGCCATCTTTACTCCTCCGTGTTGTCAAGGATCTACACACGCATAATGTCATAGCTATAGGGTGCCGCCCGTAGCCAACCCATATATGCTTTAGACCTTGATTCTCCTCTGAGTTATTTGTGGCTTCTTCATAACAAAGAGCTTCCTGATCTTTGGCAACTAAGGGCTTATAGAGGTCTTGTTGGTTGTTAGGTCTTCGACTACATTGAACAAACTAGAACGCCTTCAATTGCTTACTGCATCTGCTAGTTCTTCATTCTCTTCTTGGTTTAGCTGCCCAGCTGGCCAAACACGGGCAACACCTACGAATTCCAATCTTCTGATTGTTTCAATTCCATTAGCCTTTGTGCATTCTGATGTATGGGGCCCATCGCCTGCGCCTTCTCTCTCTGGTTATCGCATTCCTTTCTTAGAACTAATTCATAGGGGCTTAGTTCAAAGCTCGTTTATGGATGAAGTATTTCGTTATAAAAAAAAATGACAAAAGAGTGCATTGGCGAAAGGAAGAGAATGGTCCTGTCATCTCGATTCGCTTCTTTATGACTTAACTCACGACGCGACTTCCCTCTACGTTCAACTCCGATCAAGGCAAGAAAGCAAGCTGAGACTAAGAAGAGTAAACTCCTTGGTACCAGATCAATTGAATTAGCTGGCCGGATCCAGAAAGGTAAGACCTACTACACCATAAGAGCGAGTGAAGTTTACGTAACGTAAGAGCTTTTTTGAAGAAAAAGCGATAGCTAGATAACTAGAGTATAAGAGCAAGTGAGTCTTCAACTGAAGCAAGAGTATACGAAGTAGGTGCAGAAAGAGAAAACAAGCCGAGTCTCCCCCGTGGGAATTTCCTTTCTTTTACAGGAAGAAAATTGGGACAGAGGCTTAGACACTAGGCACTAGTCTCGGTTGAAAACGAAGTTTCAGCAGAAGCAAATTGAAAGGAGGATTGTAGGTAAAGTAAAATCCTTTCCCTGTATCATAAATGTAGAGACCTGCAACTGGGATTCCCACTAAATGTAAATTTTTCTCGTTCTTTCGGATAGTCGCTAATGGTGAATGGTGATTAGAGAGTCAAGTTTAGTAATACTACGGTGAATCATCTCGCTAAAGCAAAATAAGATCCAAATCCTTTTCTCGACTGACCCAGACCCTGGTCCTCGAAGGCTCCCTTTCTGGTTCCATGAATTTTGGTTAAGGCACCCATCTATTGTGGACGTGGTCAGAAAAGCTTGGCAAAAGCATTCCCCGATGCCTTATAGCCTGAGACTTTCCCTAAATCTGGGCAGGACAGCTCAAGAATTAAGAAGATGGAATCGTACGGGGGTGGGGGATTAAGACCTGAATATTGATAAAGAAAGTCTGACTTACAGGCTTTACAGATTGAGATTGGTAATGCATTCAGGCCCAATCTGGCGAAACTCAAAGAAGAGGCTGAAGTGCGAAACGCAAATACTATAATGAATGCCTACTCCAAAAAGAAATTCTTTGGAGTCAAAAGTCTCGGGTTGATTGACTTAAGGAAGTAGATCGGAATATAAAGTTTTCCATCTTCAAACCCTTAACCGCAGAAGCAGAAATCGTTTATCACAATTGAGGCTTGATGATGGGCTCAACAGTTTATGGGCAGCAAAACATTCAGAATGAAACAGTTGCCTATTTTCATAATCTGTACAAGTTGGACAATCCTAGATTACGGGCCAAGCTGATGGGAGTTATTCTGGTCACAGATGAGGAAAATGATAGATTTATTTCCATGCCAGAAGAAAGCGACATCAAAAATTTCATCTTCTCAATGCCCAATTCAAAAACACCGGGACCAGATGGATTTTCAGCTTCCTCTTTCAATATCTTCTGGGCGGGGCTAATGTGGTATATGTTATATAGGACTGATCTTCCTCTGGGACCATACCTAGAGGTCTCAATCATACCTTACCTTCATTGTCCTTATTCCAAAAGGTGAAGGTTCCTCTCGCTTATCACAATTTCGTCCCATTAGTTTATGTAATGTATAAGGCCATTTATTTCTCGAATCAGTGCATCAGCTATAGATGCTGCCTCGGCTACAAGAACTTCTCCGGAGATCAAAGAAGAGAAGGAAATGTCCGTAGTGTAAGGTAGTGAAAGCCTTTGTTTACGTTTACGCCTACTCCCTAAAGGTATGGGTGTTATGGCTAAACCAGCAGGCAGTGGGAACTCTTGAATTGAGGTTTCCAAGATTGTCTTAGTTAGTATGTGATATCTTTCCTGTGCTCGGGTTAGAGACCTTGAGAAAAGGAGTTTCTTTGTCCGGACTGAGGTGCCTAGAGATTTCGTTATGAATAGACTGAATCTTCTTACTATCTCCTATTTCCTTGTTCTTTTTCTGGTAGCCGCTGAGCGGAGGGGAGTTAACTACGAGTATGGAGCTCTGACTATAGTGTTTTTTAAGTGATAAAGGATGTTACTAGTTCGTCGCTCAGGTCATACTTCTTTATTGAAGACTACCCGAAACTTCCCATTAATTGATTTGTGAATTGAAGGAAGAAGCCCAATCAGTGTAGCTACGTGGTTTCCAGCTTAAAGAAGAAAGTAGGCAGCTATATGGTTGGTCCATTTTTAACTTAAAGAATAGCTCTGGTGTTAGCAGTTTTGCAGTGTAGCTGTTCGGTTAAGAGAGGAATCAGTGTATTTTCCTACATATTCGGAGAATAAATTATAAAGAATATATCTGTTCGTTTCTTTCCTTTCGTTCCTTCTCTGTCCACTAGTGCAGCTGGAAGCTCCTATGGTTGACTTGATCTTTTATAACGTAATTCCACTGTACAAAGAAGTATCAACCAATGATCCCGGTGCCATTCAACATTCAATCTTCTGACTTGTCTATAAATAGCTGTCTCACCATCGTATTGAGACTCTCTTTTTCGAAAGAGGGTTCTTTATGCTTCCTTTTCCATACCATCCCAGGTAAGGATGACAGCTAGTACAGATGTCCCAAGGAGGGCTAGCTAGTACTTTCTCAAAGCAAGTTGGTCTGTCAATCCCGCTAAAAATGATAAGGCGTCAAGCTATTCTCAAAGCTAAGAGTTATTCCCCCTTAGTTCTTTATTAGTTGTTGTGAATCCTACTCGGAAGTTCGAGCCAACCCTAAAGGTAGAAAAAAGATGAGGGAGAGCTATACTATTTCAAATCTTCGTTCAGAGGCTAAGTTCCTTCAATAGAAAGAAGTTATAAGTACCAACGATAGTTTTGTGTTCTCTTCCAATTCTGAGAGCTAAGCATGACAAAGAAGGCTCGAGAGACCTAGAGGATGACTCTGGTAATACGTGAAACAAAGATGTTATTGCCCAGGGGTGTTACTATCAATGTTGACAGATCGTCTTAGCGGGTTGAAAGCTTAGTTCAAGCTTCTTCCTTCCTGTTCCAATTCCTTTGCCAAAGGCTTCTCTAATGCGTTCTTTTGCACGTTAAGCCGGGGCTTTCTTTTTCTTTTTTTTGGCTCTCAAGATTTTGAGAACTAACGATTTTCATTCCAGGCCATATCCGAAAGGGTGCGGAAACCTAATGTAATGATCAATCGCATTCCTAAGAAGAACTGAAAACAAAGTCATCGGCGGGCCATAACAGAAGCGACTGCGAAAGCCAGAGAGGAGAGACAATCTTTCATGAGAGAGGGACGAGCAAGTGACAGATTGGGAAAAAAATGGGTAGGCCTTCTGAACGGTCATTTAGGGGCCTTGTTAGCGACCCATCATTCTTCCCTTCCCTAAGCTGTCTCCGATCGAAGCGAGCAAGAGATTATAGGAATCGTCGCTCATAGATGTGAATTGAGAAAGCAAGCCCGAATTTTTGTTAATGTTAATTAGGCTCTCTAGTCTGGTCCCTGTCCCTGGTAAGGTCTGATTGTTATCCGCAAGTCTTGTTTTGACCGCGGGAAGGTGAACTTTGCAAAAGTGCTTATTTGGTTGGGAAAGAGAGAACTTATGACTCCAAGCCTACCCTAGCCGAAAACAAGTTTCAGCTATTGATGTAGTCTCTTGTCGCTACCTACTAGAGAAATCCCTTTTTTACCACTCAACAGAAGGAAAAATCCCATCAGAATCGACGACCTATACTTCAACTAAAGGCACAAGGAAAGAAACAGAGGAAATGCACATGAGTCTCCTTGAAGAACGAAGTCGAAGGTAAAGAAATAAAGGTAGAGTGAGCTTCTAGTTGCTCTGCTTGGATTGGCATGGCTGTCCCCCTTTGCTGGTTGAGGCTCGGCCTTTGACTCTGCTTGCCTCTACTTTTCATGTCAAGCGTACAAGTGTAGTTTTGTGGGATTGACTTCTAAAGACAGGAATTCTTTTTCATCTCCTCCTTGTATAAGTCGACGTCTTAACCTGACTTCCTGAGCTCAGTTGATTGTTGAAGAGCTCTAGCTGGACGCTTACCTTATTATTATGAAAAGGGGAAAGGCTTTTTTTATAGAGAGAGGTGAGTAAGGGGGGAGAATGGAAGACCAAAGAGCCCCAATATCGTACCATGACATTGACCTGATCAAGCGCTTTAGGAGGATCACCTTCATCCATGTTCCGAGAATCTACAATCGCTTGGCTGACTCGCTAGCCCGCCCTTATGGAATGAATACTCAGCCCCTCTAGTACACATGCTATTACACCGGAGCACAGAGTCGTTTGTCATCGAGAGATTGGACATCCCAGCCACAGAGCTCCACAACTATCAAAGGAATCTCCCCTGCCAGAAAGGAGTCCCATAGTTGATTGAGAGTTTCGAGAATCTTCGATAGGAGCATTAGCCAGTACCTGAATAAGCAGCAGTTGTTTCGTGGATTGGAATCTCGAATTCTCAACGCTAATCCCCCTCTATTTGCATCTCGACATTCTTAAACTCCTAAAGCAATCACGGTAAGTTCACTTCGGGAATCAATACAATAAGACCTTTTCACTCTTTTCCCCCGAAGGTGTATGTTGAGCCGCAATTTCTGACGTGAAAAAAGAATAGAATAGCATAAGGTCCGACCTTTTTCATCTAAGGGGTAAATAAGCTGTTAGGGCCGAGGGCAGCGGTTACATCCCGGTGGTAGTCAGCAACAGCGGTTCAGTGTCAAATGAAAGCTAAGCGGGAAGGCTACTTCACTTCAGACAATCAGGCAAAAGCAGCGGTGACCTTCCTTTCGCCAATAGACTAGACCAGCAACTACTACTACGAAAAGTAAGAGCTCAAACTCCTAAGCAACTCATAAACCCAATAAAAAAAGTTTCACCCAGGTATACATATCCTTAGCTTGCGCCCTATTTGAGACTAAGGCAGGGAACCCTGTCCTATCACCTTTATCAAATCCCTAGCTCTATTCCTTAGTGCAACTGTCCTATTCCTACCATGGAAATATCTATATTTCTTTTGTTCTATAGTTTCGGATAGAAAAGCGGACGGTATCATATATGAAGAAAGAGATTTAAAAGCCATAAGTCGTGCTAGCAACAGTCTTACTGTCTTGGCTCCTTTGCCCCGGTCTTTTCTTTTTATAAAGTAGCACGTTCCTCTACGAAGGTGCGTTTTAGGCCACGGTAGCAAGTGTTCTGTAAGGAGCTGTGGGACTAAAAGGCTTATGCTTATCGAGCCCTTAATTAAGAGGAAGATGTGATTTAGTTTTCCCTGTTTTTCGCAAGTTAATCAGAATCGGCAAGATCCCCTCTTGTTCTTGCTGCTTGGGAAGAGCAGGAAGAGGTTATAGCCTTTTATTTTACTTACTTTTATTTTACTTATTCAATTTAAATCGCAAAAAGATGGATGGGCCAAATTGAACAAATCAATTTGCCTGTGCTATCGGGCTACTCAGCTTCAAATCCTTCACGCTCCTTGGGATGCCTTACAGTCAGGGAATCACGAAGATGAAACTAGACTCCTTTTTTGCAGTACCTTCGGTTGAGGTGCATTTATGATTTAATCCAAAGCCTGAGCCTCTGAACAACCTGATGAATCGCGTTAAATGTGCTTTTCTGGCGTCTTTGAGTTTATGTTATGAGTTGATCCTAGTTCATAGTAAGTAGAAGGTGTTACGGGTCGGCCTCGGGAATTCGAGGAGCTACTGACGTTAAGCGTTAAGATTGGACTGCTCTTGGGGGAACAGCTTAGTCCATCTTCAACTCCTAGCATGAAAGTGAAAGTCTCAATCCCAGTTCCATATTAAGAAAGTAGACGGACAGAACTCCCCGACCTTGTTAGGACCCCTTCGGATTGGTCCTCTTCTAGTCGAGTAAGGTGCGTACGCTCTTATGGGGGGACATCCTTTCTAATACGCCTTTCCCGGACAAGGATTAGCTTCTGATCTTCTTGCCCTTGCCTCTTCTTCTTCTTGGTCTCGCTCCCTTCCCGAACCTCCCCACTAAAAAAAAAAAAGATAAGAGAATTTCGAAAAACTTTATGAACCGCGGGGCGATTTGAAAAAAAGTATATCTTTCTTGTAGTGCTTTCCATTCCACTATTCTGATCGAGAAAGAATCGATTCCGAACGACCTAGCCAATCGTTCTCAGCCTATTGTCTATCTTACTACGATTCCTTGGCTGCGTAGAAAATGGATTAGCATTATGTCATTCCTACAAGTGATCCCCCATCCAGGCTTGAATCCTGTGTCCTTCACGGACTTCGAGATCAAATAGAATATGTTTCTTTCCATTCCTCGGGAGCCACTTATTTCTCCGAAACAAGAGATCAAAGTTATTTTTTTTCCCAAGAAGTCGACAGCCTTACACCATTGGGATACTTCGAATAAACTAGAGTACATATAGGATACACCGGTGCTAAAACCTTTTCTCAAGATATCTTCCAAACTGTTAGGGTCCTTGCTCCAGATCTTCTTTCCCCGTTGTGAAAGGAGTTGGTTCCGTAGTTTTAGAATTCGGCTGATCCCAAGTACTCCATCTCCATCATTGCATATTTTTATATAGAAAGTAAAGAAGAAAAGGCATAACCAGAAGAATTGTGTAAAATAAGTGAATTTATCCAGTTGAGGCATGATTGATTTTTTAAAAAGGATTCCCTCCAGACAGCTTAACTCCGTCAAGCCTGTACGAGTAAACAATAGATAAGGTTTGCTTGTTGGTTGTTGACCAACAGAAAGCATGGGATGCCCCACAACAAATAGATGGGAGCAGGAAATCTTTATCATTCGGCGTAGTGCAGCTTATATAGAATAGAAGGGGCAAAGCGCTGTTCGTGGCACAGCTTTCTTATATTACGATATTTTCATTGATCGTAGCTAATTAGGTGGCAACAACCGAAGAAGCAGAAGAAGTAGCTGCTACCGCTTCGTGGGCTTCTTCTTTTTCTGAGTCTGCTCGAAAGGTAACTCGAGAGTAGAAAGAACTAGAATAGAGTATGACAGAACAGAACCAGTAGCTTTGAGCTTTCACGTGTTTCAGCTCTTGTTCACAATCCAGTTGCTATTGAATCAGCGTAAGGAGATGCCGATGAGGGTACAAGAAAAGAATGAGCTTTTGTTCAGAGCTTGAATCAGAATATCCTTCAGTAACTCCAGGATTCCCCTGGTAGGGCATACAGGACATACCAGGTGAGAAGTTCGGGCGGAAAGATAGATCGAGTTTACTTTACCCTCTTGATTGACTTTCACTTTAGGACTGAAAGATAGCAAAGGAAATGGCAGCAGTGCTTTATATATTAGGTCTTCGTTGATCACTTCTGCTTAATTTAAGCACTTCTCTTTCGAAACCTAGAAAGCGAGAAAGAGAAGAGTCAGTTCTTGTGAACGACTCCGATGCTCTTTCTATTTAAGAAGATGGAGGAATAAGCGATGCTGCTAAGATCCGCAGTCGATTTAGCTCTTGAGGGAAGGGAAAGGCGGACTTTAATTTGATGGGCTTTTAGGACTGGCCCGGAGAGAAAGTAGATACTAAAAGTAAAAGCAAAGGGCCCTTACCCTTAGATTTGTCGACTTCATCCGCCCTGCTCTTAGCTCGGGGACTTGCTTAATGGAATGAGGCCTCCCTTGTTCTTTCTTTCGCTATCCTTAGGTTAAGAATACGAATGAATCCCATTTCCTTGAAAGTATCCGACTTTCTTTGTTTTTAGTTTTTAGTAAGGACATTCTCCTTCTTTCCGATTCTGTTAGTGATTAGTGATCCCGAGAATCGAGCCTGATGCCTAGCCGGGATTATTTCGTTGGATTGATCAGCGTTGTAGTCCACGGACTTTGACTCCGGGGAAGCTCATTCAGTTATGGAATGCGTTAAGGGCTCTTAAGGAGGAGAGATAGGGACTAAACCCACCATCCATAGCTGGGAAAGAAAGTCTAATTGAGTTACCAGCTTGGCCTACGCTACGATCGTTAGAACTCCCTCCAATCGGTTCAAAGCCGCAGATCAAGGTTGTTGTGCTTTCTCTTTTTCTAGAAGACTAAGTAGTTGACGAGGTCTCAAGGGCAAAAAACCCTCCCCTTTCAGTCGAGTACTAACAAAGCTTGATAGCGTCGTACCTTGCTTTAGCTCGGTATGGTTCACCAGCTGCCTGTTCTTTTTCTCTTTCAACCTTGGCTTGGTATCGCTAGTAGTAGTCTCCTTACCTTCTCCTCGGCAGGAGGAGTCTTTCAACGCAACTAATGTATACTGACAGGCCAGATTCCCTAAAGTTACAAGTGGGTAGCCGCCAGTCTACCTACCATTTATACATAATATCTGCCCGGTCCTTTCCTTAGCAAGGGATCCGGAATCGAACCCGTGGTACGAGAGTCAAGTAATGTAATGGAAGTTGGCCGTTAAACTTCACCCGTCACTCCCTAACCGAATATAAGAGCCCCGTCTTTTTGGCTGCAGTGCAAGCTATAAAAACCAGGCATAAGAAAAGTAAGGCTCTAAGTTAAGTTGATCTCTTACTCAACAAAGAATACAACTTGATCAGTTCCGCCACTCGGAAGCCTGGTATCTTTTAAGGACCCACTGAATCGGCGGTGTGAGAGCTTTCCTAATGTCCCCTTTCGTCTATGCATAGTCAGTATTATAGTTGGGATAAGTCAAGCTCCAGCCAACTACAGTGCAGTGACCTATAACGCTAGTTTTCCACCGGTTCACCCCGGTTTCAGTCTGGTAATTACTCCAATCAAGTAAGTTATAAAAGGATAGAGAAATCCGCGTCAAATCAGCTGGGGCGCTTTTGATATTTTCAAGTTCTAGGGTTGATTCTAGGGCAAGTCATAGGATTGACAGACGTCAAAGTGAAGATATTTCCAGTTGCTCCATAAGGCCTTTTTTAAGACATTGTCTAATCTCTGCCCTAATCTAATTCTTGACTAGGGAAATTTTTATATGGAAGAGTCTTTCAAAAAACATTATTGAGTCTTTATAAAACCAACCAACTATATATTAGTTTAGTGGAAGGAACATGAGTTGGCATCCTGCTCGCAATAGTTTGAATTACAGGTGTAGAGAAAGAAAGGACATCTCCATGCTTCATAGCTGCACAAAAAAAGGGGATGTGGAATCTTCGATTTAGTATCCTGCTTTATTTATTAAGCGAGTGTGAAGGTTGTAAGGCATAATCCCGTCTCTTTTGGGGGTAATATTAAGTTCTTGCAATCCAGTTCAATAAAATGCTTTTGATCAAACCGGTTATAGTTATATCTTTCTAGTCTCTTTTCTCGTATTCTTAGTGCTGTGTATAAAGAGAAGGCCCCTAGCCTAGTCTGAATGAATGTACCAGTGGATAATATTTCATTGAAGGCGCGTAGCACCTCCCCTTCCCAGAACGGATACTCATCATACGAAAACAGGTCCTATAGATGCCTTATGTTAACAAAGTGAGAGCCGAGTCTTTCCTTTGATGGAAGCACTAGACTCACTATACAGGAGAAGACCTAAAGGTTGTAAATCCTTATTCAGCCAAATTCAATTTCCAAGGTCGAGCAAGTAGAATAAAGTAGGAGTTTCTCACGAGAAAACCTCAATCTTGAGTAAATTGGTTAGTGAATTTATACTTTGCGGGTGATTCCACAAATTTTAGGAAGGCAGTTTAATTACTTCAATGGATGGAATTGCTATAAGACATATACCAGTGATGATAAGTGAGGCTTTAGAGCACCTCAATGTAAAAAGTTACGGTATTTACGTAGACTGCACTCTTGGAACTGGCGGGCATTCAAGTTCTATATTATAAATTAGAAATCGCTGACGGTCTAACGAAACATGTGTTGGAGCTTACCTTGTGGCTAAGCGGGTGTCGAACTCATACCTTCCACTCTAGGAAGTACGAGAATAAGGACGAAAATGTAAATAGGTAACAAACAGTCTTTTTGATTAGAGATATCAGCAGTTCCGCTGGACCCTCATTGCCCCCAAGACCTTATAAAAGCGTAGGAGAGCTTAAAAGAAGTGCCTTACCTTAGGCTGGGTCGAGAAAGGATAATGGCATTGGGATCGTGTTTTTGTCATCAGAAGGATCCCGAAGGCATCTAAGCTGGGGTTTCCTACGACCAATAACATAACTGAGGCTGCACTCCGCCTCGATGTCCGTGAAGGTCCGGGAATCTTTTTTGCTTGTCTTCGTCAAACTTGCCAGAACCCCTAAGACAGAATCTAAATTTGACGACTGGTACGAAATTCCAGTTAGAATGCTGACGCTAGATATACAGCTAAGAAAAGAAAGAGCTTTGTCCGTTTCCATAAGAATCTTTTTCTTTAATTCGATTCATAAGGAAGGCTGAAAAGCCGCAAAAGTGGTTTCAGGGCTTATTCCCATTGATTTCCATCTCACGTTTTGAACCTTCCTCTCGATATTGAAAGCTTAATTGCTGCTCCTTACTGCGAGATAAAGCCCTCGTTCATTCCCAATCCTTAGATTTACCACAGCCTAATGCCTTACCGCCCTTAACGGCCTTGCTTGGAGAGCGCAAATCCTTACGCGGTAAACCAATAGCAGCGGATTCAGTCCTTTCCTTCTTTCTTACTTTCATGGGTAGGTTTGGCCTCTTTCCTTCCTTTGAAAGAGATCCCAGGTGCAGTGCCTATTCACTCTGAATCGGATCTTGATGAAAGCAAGCGCCACGCCCCTTGATATCGATTAGTACTGGGAAGAGAGTCTTACTAGTCCGTATAGTCCCGCGCAGTGACTCTCGCACAAGCTAAGAAAGGAAATAAGTTCTTCCGGGCGCCGTGTATTTTATTTTATCTCCCAAGAGACTAGATCTTAACTTAACAATCTCTCTTTCAGCCTCATAAGTAAGAGCTTACTGTGAATCTGTCTTATAGCTTTCAAAGCGTGGACAAGAAGGAAAGCAAAGCTAACCTATTGATAGTGGCACTCCCACAGGCTGGCGGGGAACTCCCATATGGATGGCTGAGAATAATTCATATATTCATATATGAATATTCATATTTCATATATAGGCTATAGGCTTGAAAAGAGTGCTAGCTTTCGAATCTTGTCTTGCTTGAGTGCTAATCCTAGAACCCGCTTGAAAACGGGCTTTTCCCTAAGGTACTGCTAAAGGCTTTCCTTGAAAGGAACGGAGTTACTCGAACAATAGATAGAGGGACTTAGGCCTTCCAGAAAAAACTTAAGCCAGCAGGTTATAGGTCAAAAGACTGACGGGCAAGCTAGCAAGGAAAGTCTCTTTACCTCTTAGGCAATCCAGCCCATCCACTAGCAGAAAAAAGGCAAGCAAGTTATCAAATGAAATGGATAAGGGGAATTAGGGGTAACATTCCTAAGGTCTATTACGTGGATATGGTGTCTATCAGTACTAGGCATCTATTCTTTCCAGTACTAAAGGTTTGAGTGCCAATTTGAGTTGCTTTCGTTCTCTCACCTTCTTGCTAGAAGTGCTAGTGGGATTGCAGATAGATAGTAGGCGGAGTGTCCTAAGGTAAGGGCCTCCGAGCTTCCTGTCTTAGTGATATTTGTTAGCTAGCAGCACTAGTTCTTAGTGTTAGTGGCTAGCTACTAGAAGAGATATTTCCTAAGTAAGATAGGAAGATCGACATTCCCTAGTCTAATATTGAATAGCGGGCCGGTTATCAAGCCCTATTAGCTATCAGTCTTAGCTTCACTTGCTAGAAAAGGAGTTCATTAATAAGTTCAATTTCTAGCCTTACTAAGCAGATAGTAATAGAAGGCTATTGAGTCCCATGAAGAAAGAAAAAAAGATGTACGCCTTCCGATCGAGTGAAAGCAAGGGCAAATTCAATGCCTGAGTCCTCTTTTCTTCCCTTAGTCTTCATCTCACCCGAGTTCAACTGACTTGGAATGCTAACCTAACCGGATTGGAATACTGGACAGCTTATTCGAAAGCTAAGGGACAGCAGGCTTACTGAAGTCTTGAATTCCCTGGTTAGCTGACTGCGGGAATTCACAAATGACCTTGCTTGGATGACTGTACCTTTTAGAGCTTCGCCAAATCTCTCTCCTTCTTTATCAAAATTCTCTCTTATTGAAGCCTTGAAGCTTGATCCGCCTGACCCACTTTCCACTGTGAACCTGCGCCGACACAAGACACAACCGCAGCAGTTCGACGGAGAGCATGGTTCCTCCTCCTCACGAAATGGATTTTCAGTTCTTTGCCTCGGGTCAGCGGATGGTCAGGGGACAGGTAATTACATTAACTAACAAAGCGAAATGGATAGGGATAGCTCGCTTACTACCTTCTGGTCTCATCCAGCGTCTACAAGCGGAGAATTAGTTATAGCGTAGGGGTGGAAAAGAGGAAGAGTGCCCGCTAGAATCTTCTTTCACATCCATCTTTCTGCGTCAAAGCTTTATGTTTGCCGCCCATTCTTATTCATCATACGACACGAGAAAGACAAAACGAATATCACAAGTAGAGTGAAAAGCATAATCTAACCTAGATGGGAATCCGAAGACAAAAGTTGGAATCTAAATCCGTTGAAGACAAAGAATACTGCGTGGAAGCCATTGGATTTTCAAGATGTAGATGCGAAACCGGATGAGTATAAGAATGAATTACAAGAATGAATTACAAGGGGTATAGACGTATGACTAGACTATGTTTTATAAATTGATACAACTTCTGAATTGAAGGCTCTGGCAAGAGTTCGTGAATAGTCGACGTAAACAGATAAGAAAGAAGGATTCTAATTCTAGGCCAACCGGCCCTAACTGATAGGGGTATTGGTCTTCTTTACCAATGTTTGGTAAAAAAGTTATATTGTACCCGACCTGTTCGGATATGTGTTAGAGTCGATAGGAGGTTCCCTCCCGAACTCGATCAAAATAAGGACGGACGAATATGTTTTGTAAATCTCTCACTGGAGCATCCTCAGGAAAAGGTGTAAGTGAAGGAGTTGCCCGATCCCGAAGAAATTCACATACTCTCTTTATCCTCAGAGTTCTTAATGGCTTTAGTAAGGAAAGTCTTAAAACCAGCCTGCCGTTTGGTCTTGTTCTTCCCTCTATGCCAAGATAAATCGAAAGGAGAAATCTTGAGATCCCCGGTAGCGGGAGGACCCATTAGAG